TACGACTTATCTGAAATGAATGAAATTAAATAAACAATTAAAAAAAAAAAAGCCCCCTGAATATTCATATTTCATTTCCGGTATTCTATGGTTCCTTTCCGCGTCAATTGCCAATTCCTGGTTATTGAGATTCACGGATAATTCAGATTAATATTTAGGGATAGATCTTACCTCTCTTTTTATTCCCTAAAACAAATTGAAATGATTGAAGTTTTCCTATTTGGAATCGTCTTAGGTCTAATTCCTATTACTTTAACAGGATTATTTGTAACTGCATATTTACAATACAGACGCGGTGATCAGTTGGACCTTTGATTGAGTAACTTTTCTTTTTTTAATTTGACCTCCTACAAGGAGGAGGTCAAATTAAAGTTGCAATTAAACTTTGTTTTAGTTTTGTGAAGTTATTTCATTATACTTCGACATAACATAAACGGAATCACGCTCTGTAGGATTTGAACCTACGACATCGGGTTTTGGAGACCCGCGTTCTACCGAACTGAACTAAGAGCGTTTTCTTATATCCCATAAGATTAGATTCGATTGTAAAGAAAATATTTTTTGACCCTTGGGGGGGGGTCTTGTGTACATATAGTATGCAAAAATTATGTCCAATTCCAATTTTACCCGATCTTACTCAATGAATCTCTTGTAACTGTCCATAGGAGAAAGAATAGTAGGGATGGCAGGATTTGAACCCGCGACATTTTGTACCCAAAACAAACGCGCTACCAAGCTGCGCTACATCCCTTTTTAAGATTGTTGTACAGTGTCATTGTACAAAATCCATGTCTTGTTTTCTACATCGTTCGTTTTTCACCTATTTTTCCTCTACCTTACTACCTATATAATATATATATTAGGTAGAATTATTAGGTAGAATTAGGTATAATGTTCTTGTCATTTTTTTTTTTAGTTTCATATAATCATATGTTTAATCTCATTTTTTTATTATTTTTAATTATATTAATTTCTAATTTCTAATTAATTTATAATTATATATTAATTTATAATTATATAAATTATAATATATTAATAATATTAATATATAATTAATATATAATATATATATAATATATATATTAAAAATATATATATTAAATATATATTAAAATATTTATTAAAATATTAAATGAAAATATAAAATATATTAAATTAAATATTTAAATAATATATAAATAAATTATATAAATAAATAATAAATAAATAATAATTAAATAATAATATATTTAAATATATATTTAAATAATATTAATATATAATTTAATATAATTTAATATTTAATAATAAATATAATGATTAATAATAAAGAAAAAAATGTAAAATAAATAAATATCAATAAATATCAAAGAAGAAGGAGGATTTAAAATGCGAGATATAAAAACATATCTCTCCACGGCACCTGTGCTAACCACTCTATGGTTTGGGTCTTTAGCGGGTCTATTGATAGAAATTAATCGTTTATTTCCAGATGCCTTGTCATTCCCCTTTTTTTAATTCTAATTGAATTCTTGTCTTGTATTGATATGTGAAGAAATGAAGAAGATTTTAGATACCATTCCACGTAACATGGCTTCAATTTAGATCCCTTTTTCTTTAGGATAGGAAAAAAAAAGTGTATCGAACCTCAGTCAAAATACAGTGAATCTACGATATAATTTGGGATAAAAGAAATAGAAATGTGGATTAGGAATTTAGGATAGGAAAGGAATAATTCCTAGTTAGAAAAAATTGTATTACTTAATTATTACTATATTTAATATTCTTATATTAATATTAATGAACTTCTATTAATGAATATGACTCTCTTTCTTTATTGTTTTAGATTATAGTACTTCGAAGTCATTCGACTTCTAATAATAATAATATTTTGAAATTCCATCTCTAGTTAGTAAATATTCTAGTTAGTAAATATATATTTTTTATTTTCTTTTGTTTTTGGTTCGGATCAAAAACAAAAATGAGGAGAGTTCAAAAGTGAAGTCGATCCAAAATGAAAAGGAGGTCCATGGCCAAGGGTAAAGATATCAGAATTATAGTTATTTTGGAATGTACCAGTTGTGTTCGAAAGGGTGTCAATAAAGAATCGCCGGGCTTTTCTAGATATATTACTCAAAAGAATCGACACAATACACCCAATCGATTAGAATTGAGAAAATTTTGTCGCTATTGTAAAAAATATATGATTCATGGGGAAATAAAGAAATAGATGGAACAGAATGCATGTGTGATTTTTCCAAGGAGCGGAAAGAGTAAGAACTTGACATCTTCACATAGATAATACAAACCAAATCCTATTTTGGTCGGATCTTAAATGAATAAAATAAAGTAGAATTGTATTTTCTAGATTATTTTATTTATATTTTATATTTATATTATAATTATAATAATTATAAATTATATTTATATATTAAGAATATTAATATTATAATATTAATTATAATATTATATAATTATAATATTATATAATTATAATTATATATAAGATATAAGTATAAGATATAAGTATAATAAGATATAAGTATAATAAGATATAAGTATAAGAAATAAACAAACAAGGAATAAGCAAACCATGGATAAATACAAACAACCTTTTCGTAAATACAAGCGATCTTTTCGTAGGCGTTTACCCCCAATTGGATCGGGGGATCGAATCGATTATAGAAACATGAGTTTAATTAGTCGATTTATTAGTGAACAAGGAAAAATCTTATCTAGACGGATGAATAGGTTGACCTTGAAACAACAACGATTAATTACTATTGCTATAAAACAAGCTCGTATTTTATCTTCGTTACCTTTTCGTAATAATGAGAAACAATTGGAGAGAGGGGAGTCGATCCCTAGAACTACAGGTCCTAGAACAAAAAATAAATAGACATACTCCTCAAAACTCCAATAGGAACTCAAGCTCAGATTAATGTTTTGCTCGAAAAACCTAGAATCCCGAGTTGATTCTTGTGTTATAAAATGTTATAAAAAAGGGAAAATGGGTAATAAATTTTTTTTTGAAAGATGCTCGTTTATTTCAAATCTTAATTTCTTTTTCTTCTATCTTCCCGGAGTCCATTCTCCGGGAAATTCTGTTTCAATCATTCTTGTTTCCTGTATAGTATATTCTTATATTCTATTAAGATTCTTTTATTCCTTTATTTGTATTTGATTGATTAATGATTTTATTTGAAATCATATCAAAACAAATCTTATTTGATAGGACTATTTGCACAAGTATTTTACGATTCAGAAGCAATTGTTTCTTGTACAGATTGTGTATGAATCTACTATAACTATAGGATACCATATCCTCACGAGTTACTGCATTTATCCGGGTGATCCACAAACGACGAAAATCTCTCTTTTTCCTGCTCCTATCTCGATGAGAGGAACCCAAAGCTCTCATTCTTTGTTGAGTACTCGTTCGAGTAAGTCTTGAATGAGCCCCTATAAAGGTTGATGCAAATAAACAAATTTTTTTTCGACGTCTTCGAGCTGTATATCCCCGTTTAACTCTGGTCATTAAATCAAATGAAACTTTCTTGAATAACTAATGCAGTTCTCTTCTTTCAGTCATCCTTTTCCTCCGGTCGATTAATAACAAAACGGATTTTTCCGATATATAAAATATAAATTCCAATGGCTTTTGCTACTATGACCTTCCCGACCACAATTTTTACTTCCGGGTATCTTGCCTGGAAATAATAAATTCTACTGCTGCTAAATAGTGGGTTTCCTCGTTTCTATGGCAACTTTTTAAACGGTGAGGTCCTCTCTATACACCGGAGCCTCTTCTTTCATTTCATCGAATTTTATTGTGAACTTGTATAGTTCACACTCTTTGGCTCTACCCCATCTTTTTTTTTTCAATTAGAATTATTTTTTTTCTAATTATACTTAGAAAGTAATAGTCCTTTTCACAAAAAAGCTATCCATACAGTGACGGCATTTAATTCTGTAAAGTGAAAGTTGGCTAGGTAGCTGACCCTGTTAGTCCGTTTTTTTTTTCAAGAATAAGAATAGGAGCATAACCCTTTTGCTTCTTATAAGACTATTTCCTCCGCTTAATGGATAACTATTTGCTACCAATGGAGAATTGCTTCTCATCTAAAACGGAGTGATTGGATTTGCACCAATAGAAACCATAAATTACATTACATAATATAATAGGTAAATGATAGATCCTCATTTTTAGATAGTTATTTAGATAGTAAATTAAATGGCGGTCTTTCACTCTATCTATCCTATTCATTGGTAGTATTCATTGATACTGGAAAAATTTTTTTCATTTCTTCAAACTCATGATCTGAACTGAACGAGTCGCACATACACCCTAGTACATGTTCCTCGACGCTGAGGACATCCTCGAAGAGCGGGGGATTTCGTGACATTTCTTATTGGCTGTCTTGCGTTTCTAATAAGTTGTTTAATGGTTGGCATGTCGTGTCTATATAATCTCATTCTAGATAGAATAGAGTGGGTTGGCTTAGATCGATCTTAACCTATCGATCTTAACCTGATGGTTGATGATTATGAAAGATTTCTATTCACTATCAAATCACGGAAAATTCTAATTTTGAAATGGAATTCTATATTTATATATTTATATATATATATAATCTCCAGTATTCTCATCTTCGACCGCTACAAGATCAACGATGCCATGAGCTTGGGCTTCTGTTGCTGACATAAAAACATCCCTTTCCATGTCTTCGGATATAACCCATAAAGGGTTGTACGTTCTTTGTACATAAACTTTTGTGAGATTTTCGCGAAGCTTCAACAGTTCTTCTGCTTCCAGGATAAATTCCCCTGCTTGTGCCTCATAAAAAGAACTAGCAGGTTGGTGAATCATAACCCTGATGATATTGATATAACATCATGAACGATTCTTCTATTCGTATCTCGCACGATTTGATTAAAGTAAGGGGGAATCAAAATAACAAGAAGAAATTAAACAACCGTACGGGCATATTTTGTACATTGCATACGGCTCTGCAATGGAATTTATTTTTTCTTCCTTTCCTTTTTTTTGCAATAGAATTTCTTCTATCGAAAAGAAGAAATATAACTCATATGATCCAAATGTTTAGATGATCCATTTACCACCCTTCCTTTCGTAGTAGTAAAGAAAAATACTATGATGGTTCTGTTGCTTTTTTTTACTTTATTATATATATTTATTATATATATATTATATATATAATTTAATATATTAATATATAATAATTTAATATAAATATATAATATAAATATAATATATAATATAATTTATCTATTATCTATTTATCTTGTCTGTGGTTTAGCAATCCCAAAGTTTCTTTTTGATACGATCCAAGAAGGATAAAATAAATTTTTCCATTTTTTTTTTTTTTTACTCTTTCTCTGATAACATAAAGATAAGAAAGAGACTTCTGGTGTGGAAGAAAAATGGTTTGTGACGCTGAAATTAACTCTTGACACATAAGATCAAGATCCAATTGGTAATAACCTTTCTTTTTCATACTATTATCTCAATACAAAATCTCATGTTAGGAAAAAACAATAATGGTTTGCTCATATCGAACTCGAAGTGCCATGCTATTATTACTTATTCTTTTTTTTTTTTATTTGATTCATATTCGATAGAGCGAAGGCATAGTCTTCTTTTTTTTTATAAAAAAACTCATTGGCGCCAAGCGTGAGGGAATGCTAGACGTTTGGTAATTTCTCCTCCGACCAAAATGAAAGATCCCATTGAAGCTGCTAATCCCATGCATATTGTATGTACATCGGGTACCACAAATTGCATAGTGTCATAAATGGCTATTCCTGGTATTACCCATCCGCCTGGAGAGTTTATAAACAAATAAAGATCCCTAGTAGCATCTTCTATGCTGAGATATACCATGAGACCAGCAAGTTGATTCGAGATCTCGCTATCAACTTCTTGGCCTAAAAAAAGTAGTCTTTCTCGATGAAGTCGGTTGATTAGGGCAAAATTGTATCCCTGTGGAACCGTACGTGCACCTTTGGATGCATACGGTTCAAAAGAGAAAAAAATCAATGTGTCGATTCCAGTCTTATTTCTTTTTTTTCTAACTGTTTTTCTAATGAAGCGTTTTGCTTTTCTTCCATTTTTTTTTTTTTAACATGAGTTTTGGCCTCCTTCCCGTTCCCTATATTCTATAATGTATAAAAAGTAAAAAAAAAAAAAAAAAAAGAATTTTCGTAACTTATTGAACTAACTTCTCATTGATGTATTGTTTCATCAAAATTCAAATCACGATGTAATTTTCTTGTTACTGAATGGGTCCTTTCAATTATTTTAGGTTTTTGTTCTACTCCGGGGGAATATTTGCCCGAATTATATTTGCACATATAGGGCAAATGATTTCAGTACTGCTTATTTTTTTTTTCAATTCGTTTCATACCTTTACCCAAACGATTCCATGTATTCATCATAGTACTTGGTAGACAGTTTGAGATTATACCTTTTGAGATTATACCTTTTGAGATTATTTTGAGATTATCTCTATAGTAAGGCTAAGAATAGCCTATGATACAAGTGGTAATTATATCGTGTAATCGTATCGTATAGATCATATCATATCATATATCATATCATATAGTATTATATATATATATATATTATATATAATATATAATATAATTATAATGTAAAATATAATTAATTAAAATATAATTAATATATAAGAAATAATAATTAATATATAATATATCTAATAATTAATAATTAAAAATAATTAAATTAAATAATTATATTATATTTAAATTTAAATATTAAATAAATATTAAATATTTAAATTTAATATTACTACATTTACTACTACATTTACATCAATATTTATATTACTACAATTACACTCCCATTCTAGTACTTTACTCTTACCATTCCCAATTTGGTATTCTATGAGCGGAGCCTGTATACTTTAATTTTCTCAGTCCAAGTAAACCATCAATTAGAATAATTGATAATATTGATCCCCAATAGGAATTGATCTAATTGTGCTTCACGCTCCGAATTTTTGATGGTTCAATCAATACAATATTGAATTTAATATATATCTATTGGATTGGGCGAAACAGAGAATACTCGATCGGGGGAGGTAACGGGGAAATCCCATATGACCAATATGTCTAACAAGTCGCACTATAAGTCAACCCAAACAGCATCTTCCTCTCCAGGACTCCGAAAAGGCACTTTTGGAACACCAACGGGCATTAAAATAAAGAAAAAATGAAGTACTATACTTTACTTTAATATGGAAACGTAACAAAACAATGGCTTTATTGTTTTCATCATTTTTTCTCTTTATTTCTTAAATTAATAAAAAATTATTAAAATTAATAATTAATAATTACATTACATATAATTTTATAATTTATATTTTATATTTTTATATTTATTATAATATATTTATTATAATATTATAATATTTTATATTTATTATAATTTATTATATTATTATATAATTATATAATATATTTAATTTTATATATTTT